TAAAATTGATCATTGTTCCTATACAATTCGAACTATCCATGGAGTATTAGGCCTAAAAATTTGGATATTTGTGAACGAGGAATAATAGACCTTTTTTTATCTTGACATTCTGTCCAGTGATAGAACAAAAAATTAGAAACTATTTCTGTTTTTTTTCCTTTTTCCGTTAAATCAAACAAAAAATAAACAATTCTAATTCTATAAGGTTGAATAAAAAATAGATTAATCTTACTTTTGATATAAATTGCTATGCTTAGTGTGTGACTCGTTAGTTTTTTCTTTAGAGTTTAAAGCTGGGCTTCAAAAAAAAAGACTGACCTCCACTATAAACTTAATAACTATATAAAATAAAATAATAAAATAAACGAAAAACTAATAACCAACTTATTGCTTCGTATTGTCGAGATCCCAAGAAACAGTCACTATATGACTGAATGACTGAATCAATCATATAGTTGTAACAACTGAAATTTTCATAAAAAACAAATCTGATTATGGATTTTGAAGAAAAAAAAATAAAGGGATGCGGATAAATGGAAAGGTGATAGAAAGAGAGAACAAAAATATCAATGATAGATGATTCCAATATGTATGGTCTATGAATCACCTCATAAAAGGCAGTGTGATAAAGCATTAATATTGATATATTAATATATATAATAATACAAATAATAAAGAGCCCTGGGTTAATAGAAACTGAGGAGATTGACTCGGGAACCCATTTTGTTGGGAGCTCCGTTGCAGAGTTCAGGCCTAACCATTAATAGAGAAGCTATAGGAACGACGAAACCTGTGACTATATAAGATTCCACTATTAAAATATAAATAAAATAGAAAAGAAAAATGAATCCTAATGATTCATCGGGCGGGATGGCGGAACGAACCAAGAACAAATTGATTTACTCTGAGAGGTCATGGATTGATCCTACGAATGAAGCAGGAAAGAGTCAATATCCGCCCGCGAAACCCTTATTTATTTATTGTATTACAATACAATATTGTCTTGACTCGATAAGAGTAAAATCAAAAAAAAATAGGGATTCGTTATAAAAAATAAGCATTATCTTTATCTATAAATATACACATCTAGCCATATATGGAGCTTCCTATGTAATAAATGAAATATCAATAAATCCCATTACTTAGTTTAGTGTACTAATTATTAAATGGATGTGTATCCGTATCGAATCTTTTCATTCGCGAGGAGCTGGATGAGAGGAAACTCTCATGTCCGGTTCTGTAGTAGAGGTGGGATTAAGAAAAAACCATCAACTATAACCCTAAAAGAACTAGATTTCGTAAGCACCATAGAGGAAGAATGAAGGGAATATCTTGTCGGGGCAATCATATTTGTTTCGGCAGATACGCTCTTCAGGCACTTGAACCCGCTTGGATCACAGCTAGACAAATAGAAGCAGGGCGAAGAGCAATGGCACCATATGCGCGTCGTGGTGGAAAAATATGGATACGTATATTTCCAGACAAACCTGTTACAATAAGACCCACGGAAACACGTATGGGTTCGGGGAAAGGATCTCCCGAATATTGGGTATCCGTTGTTAAACCAGGCCGAATACTTTATGAAATGGGTGGAGTATCAGAAACTGTAGCCAGAGCAGCTATCTCAATAGCTGCGTGCAAAATGCCTATACGAACTCAATTTATTATTTCAGGATAGGGATATAGAACTAAAGATAAACAAAAGGGGTATTGAGGATGAAAAAACAACCGCGGGTTTATTTATTTCTAGACAAACACTATTTCTTTTTTTCCTCATTCTTTGCATTGAAATAACAGATTCAAATAAAAATGATATGATTCAACCTCAGACCCTTTTGAATGTAGCAGATAACAGCGGAGCTCGAGAATTGATGTGTATTCGAATCATAGGAGCCGGTAATCATCGATATGCTCATATTGGTGACGTTATTGTTGCTGTAATCAAAGAAGCAGTGCCCAATATGCCTCTAGAAAGATCAGAAGTAATTAGAGCTGTAATTGTACGTACATGTAAAGAACTCAAACGTGACAACGGTATGATAATACGATATGATGACAATGCTGCGGTTGTCATTGATCAAGAAGGAAATCCAAAAGGAACTCGAGTTTTTGGCGCGATTGCTCGGGAATTGAGACAGTTGAATTTTACTAAAATAGTTTCATTAGCTCCTGAAGTATTATAAATACTAGTAGATGAAACTATGATATAGTTATAGTAGGATATCTGAAATGGATTAAATTAGCAGATTGTGTTTCACGCATATACTTTTAATAATTGAAATTGAATAATTCAAAATAAAAAAACATGTTGATTATATCAAAATTAAGAAGCACCAATAATTAGAATTCGTCATGGGCAGAGACGCTATTGCTGATATAATAACTTCTATAAGAAATGCTGACATGAGTAAAAATGGAACGGTTCGAATAGCATCCACTAATATCACCGAAAACATTGTTAAAATACTCCTACGAGAAGGTTTTATTGAAAACGTTCGGAAACATCAGGAAAGTAACAAAGATTTCTTGGTTTCAACCTTGCGCCATAGAAAGACTAGGAAAGGAATATATAGAACTATTTTAAAACGTATCAGTCGACCTGGTCTACGAATCTATTCCAACTATCAAAAAATTCCTAAGATTTTAGGTGGAATGGGAATTGTAATTCTTTCCACTTCTCGAGGCATAATGACAGATCGAGAAGCTAGACTAGAAAAAATTGGAGGAGAAATTTTGTGCTATATATGGTAATCTTCCTCCGGTATCCTAATTTGATCTCTAACTTCCAATTTGTGAAATAGAGAGGAAAAGTAAGTTATATAACTCTTCCTCCATTAGTTGATGATATTTCAAGGGGTTACCTGGATGAAAGAACAAAAATGGATTCATGAAGGTTTAATTACTGAATCACTTCCCAACGTCCCGGGTCCATTTAGATAATGAAGATCTAATTCTAGGTTATATTTCAGGGAGGATCCGACCCAGTTTGATACGGATACTGCCGGGAGATAGAGTAAAAATAAAAATAAGTCGGTATGATTCAACTAGAGGACGTATAATTTATAGACTCCGCAACAAAGATTCGAGCGATTAGATGATTTTTGAAAACATTCCTTTGGTGAGAGATACAACTCGAAGCTAAAAAATGAAATACAAGAGACTTATTTTCTTCCAAGGAATAGATTCCAAATTGAGGTAAGGAGTGATAAATATGAAAATAAGAGCTTCCGTTCGTAAAATTTGTGAAAAATGTCGACTGATCCGTAGGCGCGGACGAATTAGAGTGATTTGTTCCAATCCGAGACATAAACAGAGACAAGGATAATCTTTCTTTTATAAAATTTCTCAAAGAAGGGCCATGTAAAAATAAAGGATCTGTTTTAACATGAAATGGATATTTCCGTATCTTTCTGTATATTTCTGATTCATATTTATGAGATGAAAAATATGGCAAATTTATGAGATGAAAAAATATGGCAAAACCTATACCAAAAATGGGTTCGCGTAGGAATGGACGTATTGGTTCACGTAAGAATGGACGTAGAATACCAAAAGGGGTTATTCATGTTCAAGCGAGTTTCAACAATACTATTGTAACTGTTACAGATGTACGAGGTCGGGTGGTTTCTTGGGCCTCCGCCGGTACTTCTGGATTCAAAGGCACAAGAAGAAAGACACCCTATGCTGCTCAAGCCGCCGCCTCAAATGCTATTCGTACTGTAGTGGATCAGGGTATGCAACGAGCAGAAGTTATGATAAAGGGTCCCGGTCTCGGAAGAGACGCAGCATTACGGGCCATTCGTAGAAGTGGTATACTATTAAGTTTCGTACGTGATGTAACACCTATGCCACATAATGGATGTCGACCTCCTAAAAAAAGACGTGTGTAAAAATAAGAATTAAACGGATTACAAGAGAAATAAATGATTCAATGATCTGATCAAATAATAATATTTAGTATGGTTCGAGAGGAAATAGCAGGATCCACTCGAACACTACAGTGGAAATGTGTTGAATCAAGAGTAGACAGTAAGCGTCTTTATTATGGTCGTTTCATTCTGTCCCCGCTCATGAAAGGTCAAGCCGATACCATAGGTATTGCCATGCGAAGGGCTCTACTTGGAGAAATAGAAGGAACATGTATCACACGTGCAAAATCTGAGAGGGTGCCGCATGAATATTCTACGATAGTAGGTATTGAGGAATCCGTACATGAAATTTTAATAAATTTGAAAGAAATTGTATTGAGAAGTAATCTGTATGGAGTTAGAGACGCATCCATTTGCGTCAGGGGTCCTAGATACGTAACCGCTCAAGATATCATCTCACCACCTTCCGTGGAAATAGTTGACACAACACAGCATATAGCTAACCTGACGAAACCAATTGATTTGCGTATTGGATTACAAATCAAGAGAGATCGCGGATACCGTATGAACCCCACAAATAACTCTCAAGACGGAAGTTATCCTATAGATGCTGTATCCATGCCTGTTCGAAATGCAAATCATAGTATTCATTCTTATGGGAATGGAAATGAAAAACAAGAAATCCTTTTTCTAGAAATATGGACGAATGGAAGTTTAACTCCTAAGGAAGCACTTTATGAAGCTTCTCGTAATTTGATTGATTTATTTATTCCCTTTCTACATGCGGAGGAAGGGGACATTCATTTCGAGGAAAAGAAAAACAGGTTTACTCTACCCCTTTTTACCTTTCAAAATAGATTAACTAATCTAAAGAGAAACAAAAAAGGAATTCCGTTGAAATGTATTTTTATTGACCAATCAGAACTGCCCCCCAGGACCTATAATTGTCTCAAAAGGTCCAATATACATACATTGTTGGACCTTTTGAGTAACAGTCAAGAAGATCTTATGGGAATTGAATATTTTCGCACAGAAGATGTAAAACAGATATTGGACACTCTACAGAAGCATTTCGCAATCAATTTACCTAAGAATAAGTTTTCATTTGAAATCTATTAGAATTTTTTCATA